ATCTAAATCGACTTTTTGTCGAACAAAAAACTCGGTCGTAATCAAAAGATAGGATCAAAAAAGAATCATGCAAATTAGAGCGTTAGCGCGAGGACTTAATGAGATTACGAAAAGAGAGAACTCATTTAAATAACTAAATATCAAGTCTTTTGCTGGAGTTTTTTGACGGATACGGGTTGACAAAACTATTTAAGCCGTAACATAAAAATGCATTGTTCAAAAATTCATAGTTCCTTTGTTTTCTTATCTTATTTTTATCGTATTTTTTTATTTACGTTTACTTTAAATAAATGATATTTTACTGAAAACAAAAAGTAAATAAAAAATAAAGCTAAGAAATTAAGATAAGAACTGACATTTTGATTCTATATCAAAGGAATCGAAATAGTCCTCATTATGATCGTTTCAATATCAATAATAAGCATTTGTGTTTTCAAATTAAATAAATCATTTTAATTTTATTCCTTGGAACAAAAGAGGCCCGGCTCAGCTAGGTACTGACCAGGCCAAGCCGTGTAAAGAAAAGGTTTCTTTGGACAAAATAAAAGAGGGATCTTTTGATTTTATTTATTATTATTTAATTTAAAATATTATATATTATTTTAAAAACTATAAATAAACTAAAGAAAATAAAGGGCTTTTTTTCAAGCCTTATTTTGCTTATGTAACATAATAATTATCCTTTTTCAATTGGGGGAGAGATGGCTGAGTGGACTAAAGCGTCGGATTGCTAATCCGTTGTACGAGTTTTTCGTACCGAGGGTTCGAATCCCTCTCTTTCCGTTTGTTTTCATCGAAAACTTTATTATTTCCTTTCAAAATTTTCGTGAGTTAGTTTTTTTAAGTTATTTTAGTTATTTTAATAGTTAAAATTAATAGTTAAAATAGTTAAAAATGTGAAATAACTAAAATCCTACTAAGAACATTTCAAAATCGAGTAAAAAGAACAAAAAACCTTATTTATTTTTATTCTTCACGTCCAGGATTACGTCCCGGATCATTAGATAGGAATCCGAAGATGAATAGAGAGACAAAGAATATCACTACCGTGTAAACAAATAGTTTTAGAGTAAGCATTACACAATCTCCAAGAATTCTTTTTTTAGGAAAAAGGGAATAGATTCTCCATTTGTATATTTGTATTTTATACCGCATATCCTACTATGTATTTTCTATTTTTATTTTGATACCAAGAAATAAACTAAAGTTCTTTTGATTTGAGATTAGAAATAGCAAAGAATTTTCAAAAAAGACATTTTTAATCTTTTTTATATCATATCATATAAAGTTAAAGTGTATTTTTTGATTACCAAAAATTTTCTTTCATACTCCAAATTGTGGAAGACTCCAATAGGTTTTGCAATGGAAAAAGGTCAGAATAGGGAAGTGAAACGTGGTAATCCCGATTTATTATGATTATACCAGAATTTCAATATTTGAATCGAGGGTTCACAGAGACTCTAAGACTTATCTGATCTTATCAATTGGTAAATTTTTTTTGAATAAATCATCAATTTGTCTAGGACAGTGTTAAAAATCTCATCGAAAACTTACAGCAGCTTGCCAAACAAAAGCTAAGAGCAAAAATAGCACAGGTATTACTGGCATAACATCTACGATTGGATTTAAAAAAGCGTAGGCCTCGGGCAATTTGGCGACGAAAAAACTACTTGAATAAAGGACAGAATTAAGACAGATACAGATCAAACTAAATATATTAAGCATAAAAAACATTTTGTTCTTGAGGATAATTGTATTTATTTTGATTGAGTTATTACTAAGTTGAGTTATTGATAGAAGGCAAAATGAACAAAAATAAATTAGATAGACCAAAAAAACTTCTTTGATTTGAACTCGCCCAATCAAAACTCCTTCAACTCTCAAATCAAAAATGAATAGAATAAATCATACTTTCATACAATATCTTAATTGAATTAGATGTAATGATCAATAAATTCATCAGTTTAATTCTATATCTACACATAGCAAAATTCTATCAATAATCTAATTTATTTTATAGATATTTAGACTGATAGATATTTAGACTGAAATTGACTAACAACCAATAACAATATTAGTGTTTATCAGTGTCAAATATAAAAGTAAATGGGGCGTGGCCAAGTGGTAAGGCAACGGGTTTTGGTCCCGTTATTCGGAGGTTCGAATCCTTCCGTCCCAGAGCATATCCGTCCACACATCCAAAACAGTATAATAATATCATATACTTAACCCATATAAATCATAGAATATATCATATATATTATATCAGAATAAAGGGTACTTTTTTGAAGATAGAATATTGAAAAAATTGAATTCTTATTCTTAATGAGTCTTCTCTGAATCATATTTTTTCTTTTTCACAAATTGAATCGAATTCAAATAACACGCAGATGTAATAGAATCCATTTTTTGATCTCTAAATGTTAAATAGTGAATATAGAATAGCTATAATTTATTTCAGTAACAGTAGTTTAGTCTATCTCATACATACAGAGATTCCATAGTTTTTTATTTTGAGTCTTTTTTTCAATCAGTATGAAAAAAAAAAAAATAACAACCTAAATCTTCCTTTACATCATTCTTTATCCACTATTTCATTAAAAAAAGAAATTCATTTTTTTAAGCATTGATGATTTAATACAAATCTGGATTTATTTTTATCGTATGATGATAAAATGAAATGTGGTATTACTATAAAAAAAAATTATATTCAAATAATGATATGGAGGTCAGAAAAATTTAAATCAAAATCAATTAAATTGCTGATTTCTTAGGAGTTCTTAGTACTCGAAGAAGTGTGATATTGGTGAATTTATCCTATCACTAGCAGGTTACTTGAAGATCCAGATTCAAAAAGAACTTATTTATTTTTTTTATTCATGTTATTTTTATTTATAATTAGTATTTATATTATTTAGTTTATTTTATAATAAATTATATTTTTATATTTTTTAATATTTATAAAGATATGTCTCTGGGGTTAAATTGAATTTTTGCTTAGACTTCTTCAGAAACTCTATTTCATATAGAAGGAAAAAATAAAAAATAAAGTATAGATTACTAGGTATCGATCGAACCAATGACTATTCATAATTCCATAATGGAATTAATTACATACTGGTTCCAAACTAAAGGAATGTTATGGTAAAACTTCGTTTAAAACGATGTGGTAGAAGGCAACGTGCGACTTGAAGGACACGATCCGCTGTGGATTCTTACATCCACCATTTTCTATTTTATAGAAATGAAAGTGCTTTTGGCTCGACATCATTTGTTCTGTTCACGAGAACTCTCATTTTTTTTTTTGGAGGGAGGGGGTTGGAATAGAAACTAAACTGTATCGGACATGATGGAGCTCGAGCAGAACGTATTGATTCGTTTTTCGGAGGCAAGAATCTAGGGTTAGTATCAATTAATAAATTGAGACAACTTTGTAAGTCTATTTTTGATATAGAAATCTAAAGGATCCAATTAAAGCAAGTTTCAAATTCAAAAGTAAAATTTTTTGGAATTGGTAAAACTCTTTCGCTCAAATCAAAAGTGTATTACACAAGAATCAACCATTTATATGATTCTTTGATAGAAAGAAATCACAAAAAATGGTATGTTGCTGCCATTTTGAAACGATTAAATATCACCGAAGTAATGTCTAAACCCAACGATTCAAGGCAAAGATAAAGGATCCTAGAACAAGGAAATACCGTTTTCAATTGTCTCAACAACTAGAACTAGATTAAGATGAAGAATCAAAATAGATTTGAAAGGAGACAGATAAAAAAGGGATTAAAGACCACTCAATAAATGAAATACTTAAATTAAAAGAATTAAAAGGTTTTCTTTGCGAGTTATACAACTTGAGTTATGAGAGTGCAAATTCCAAATATGAAAAAATTTTTTGTTGGGGAAAGAATAAGAAACAAGTATTTAAATCATATAATAAAGAAAGAGAATTCTTGGTCTAATTAATTTGATGATTTTATGGATCTATTTGACATTCTAATTCTCTAACATAAACATAACTTGAATTTTCTTGAGCCGTACGAGGAGAAAACTTCTTATACGTTTCTCGGGGGGGGGGTCTCCACCTCTATCCCAATGAGCCATTTATCGAATCGTTGCAATTGATGTTCGATCCCGAAGAGAAGGAAGAGTTCTTCGGAAAGTGGGTTTTTATGATCCGATAAAGAATCAAACCTATTTAAACGTTCCTGGTATTCTATATTTCCTTGAAAAAGGTGCTCAGCCTACAGGAACTGTTCATGATATTTCAAAGAAGGCGGGGGTTTTTATGGAACTTCGCCTTAATCACCAAACAAAATTAAATTAATAAAATATATATAAATTAAAGAAAGTAAAGTGTGGATGATTTGTATAGATTTTTATATAATCTTTTTTTTGCTATTTTTTCTACTTTTCAATTTATATAATATTTATATTTAATATTTCATTTCTTTTTACTACTATAGAATATCGTCTTTTATAAAGATAAAAATCTATTTTATTTTTATTGATGAAATAGATAGGAAAAAGATCAAGAGAATAAACAATTTGGTCTTAAATTTTTGATATTATTGTCATGTCAATGGGTGTTTTTTATTTTTCATTGGAATTCGATGAACAAATAAAAAAAGCAAAGGGTTAAGCTTGCTTTTTTACTTTGAATACTTAATATACTTAATCAATATACTTAATATTAATACTTCTATTGATTGATATTAATTGACTAAATCTGGGATTTTTTTTTATATAATTTATTCGCCCGCCTACACTCTTTTGTATATATGTCAATTATATATCTAGTGCCAATCCAACCTAAATTCTTAGTTCTTTTTTCTTTTTTCATTTTAAGAAATTGAAAAATTTAAATAAAATGAAAATTGAAATAAGAATTTCACTTTAATAATACTATTTTTCTATTTCTCCATTGTATTCTTTTTTTAACATTTACATTCATATTGACAACAGTGTATCAAATAAATATAATCCGATCATGGATAAATGAATCTAGTTATCTCCGTTCCATAGATTTGATTTTATTTCATTCAAATATCAAATAAAGGGTTCATTTGATTTGCTATGATATAAGAAGTCTTTTTTTTTTATTAAAATGATTTTATATAGAATATTAAAGAAAAAGATTAAATTAATAGAATATTTATTTTTTAATTTTTTAATATTAATATTAAAGTAAAATATTAAAAATAATGGATAACATAAGAAGTTGGTCTACAAATAGTTTTATTTTCCTCAATATTTATATCTGAAACTTTTTTTAGATTATCATCGGATCTGTTCATTTTTATTATGTTCATAATTGATTATGAATTTTTAGATTTTTTTTTTCTTTTTTAAATGTTTTGATTTCGCCGTACAATTCAATCTCTTTATTTATTGTTTATTGGGATTCCGATTGTATCTATACATTCTAATTATTTTAGTTCGGGTTGCTAACTCAACGGTAGAGTACTCGGCTTTTAAGTGCGGTTAGCATCTTTTACACATTTGTATGAAGCAAGAGATTCGTCTATACCATCGGTAGAGTTTGTAAGACCGCGACTGATCCTGAAAGGAATGAATGGAAAAAGCAGCATGTCGTATCAATAGAGAATTCTAAAGAATATTTCATTCTTACCATATAGGTCCAAAACCCTCTGTAAATTGTTTGAATTCTTGGCGTGGAACAAAATCCATTTAAAAAGAAAAAAATAAAAACTAAATTGAAAGTTGGGTCGAATAAATAAATGGATAGAGCCTTACTATAGCCTATAGCTATAGGTTCCAATTATAGGGAAACAAAAAGTAACGAGCTCCTGTTCTTAAATTTTGAATGATTACCCGATCTAATTAAACGTTAAAATATATTAGTGCTTGACGCGGGAAAGGCTTTTCCCATGAGTGTATTATCAATCAATTTGTTATGAATCCTAACTATTAGCTATCTCTATCTCTATTATGTGGTGGAGATAAAATGTGTAGAAGAAGGCAGTATATTGATAAAGAGATTTTTTTTTTCAAAATCAAAAGAGCGATTGGATTGCAAAAATAAAGGATTTCTAAACATCTTTTTATCCTAGAATGAACCTAAACCAATTAGGTGAAAAAAGAGAGGATAGAGAGTCCGTTTATGAGTCTTACCTTTTTCCGAGGTATCGATTTTTTTCTTACTATCCATCTATACATACCTTGTGTTAACTGTATCGTACTATGTATCATTTGATAACCCAATAAAGCCCATCCTATTTTCGGTTCAAACCTAATTTCAAATGGCGGAATTTCAAGGATATTTAGAACTAGATAGATCTTGGAAACATGACCTCCTATATCCACTTATCTTTCGGGAGTATATTTATGCATTTGCTCATGATCATGGTTTAAATAGATTGAATTTGTTGGAAAATGTAGGTTATGACAATAAATCTAGTTTACTAATTGTAAAACGTTTAATTTATCGAATGTATCAACAGAATTATTTTATTAATTCCGCTAATGATTCGAACCAAAATCCACTTTTGGGGTACAATAAGAATTTGTATTCTCAAATGATATCAGAGGGATTTGCAGTCATTGTGGAAATTCCATTTTCCCTACGATTAGTATCTTGCTTAAAGGGGACAGAAATCGTAAAATATTATAATTTACGATCAATTCATTCAATATTTTCTTTTTTAGAGGACAAATTCTCACATTTAAATTATGTATCAGATGCATTAATACCCTACCCGATTCATCTGGAAATCTTAGTCCAAACCCTTCGCTACTGGGTAAAAGATGCCTCTTCTTTGCATTTATTACGGTTTTTTCTTCACGACTATTATAATTGGAATAGTCTTATTATTCCAAATAAATATATTTCTTTTTTTTCAAAAAGTAATTCAAGATTATTCTTGTTCCTATATAATTCTCATGTTTGTGAATATGAATCCATCTTACTTTTTCTACGTAACCAATCTTCTCATTTACGATTAACGTCTTCTGGGGGCTTTTTTGAACGAATATATTTCTATGTAAAAATAAAACATCCCGTAGAAGAAGTCTTTGCTAATGATTTTCCGACTAGCTTATGGTTCTTTGAAGATTTCTTCATGCATTATGTTAGATATCAAGGAAAATCAATTCTGACTTCAAAAGATACGCCTCTTTTCATGAATAAATGGAGATATTACCTTGTCTTTTTATGGCAATGTCATTTTTCTGTGTGGTCTCAACCAGGAAGGATGTATATAAACCAATTATGCAAACATTCCCTCAGCTTTTTGGGCTATCTTTCAAGTATGCAAATAAATTTTTCAGTGGTACGTAGTCAAATGCTAGAAAATTCATTTCTAATGGATAATGTTATGAAGAAGATTGATACATTAGTTCCAATTAGTCCTCTAATTGGATCATTGGCTAAAATGAGATTTTGTAACGTATTAGGATATCCCGTTAGTAAGTCGACCTGGGCCGATTCATCGGATTTTGATATTATCGACCGATTTGCGTATATATGCAGAAATCTTT